AATCTATATGGGATTTCCTAAATTATTAATTGAAGATAAACCCCGAAGAGTCGAAGAATTACAGATGAATGTTCAAAAAGAACTTAATTGTGTCAATAGAAAACTTAACATTGCTATTACCAGAATTTCTACTCCGTATGGACATCCTAATATTCTTGCCGAATTTATAGCTGGACAATTAAAAAATCGTGTTTCTTTTCGAAAAGCAATGAAAAAAGCTATTGAATTAACTGAACAGGCGAATACAAAAGGAATTCAAGTTCAAATTGCAGGACGTATCGATGGAAAAGAAATTGCACGTGTTGAATGGATCAGAGAAGGCAGAGTTCCTTTACAAACAATTGAAGCGAAAATTGATTATTGTTCCTATACAGTTCGAACTATTTATGGGGTCTTAGGAATCAAAATTTGGATATTCGTAGACGAAGAATAAAAAAATTGTATTTGGCTTTAGCTTTTATCCAACGATAAAAAACGAAAACTATTTAGTATAACACTATGCAGTAAGAAAAAAATAAGCAATTCTATAAGGTTGAATAAAAATTTCCATCAAAACTCCTTTGATATAATTGCTATGCTTAGTGTGTGACTCGTTGGTTTAGGATTCGATTAGAGTAAGAAAAAAAAAGCACTTACCTATAAGAACAACTAATAACTATAGCATTAATAAATAACCTAAGCAACTCATTGCTTCGCATTATCTGATCTGGATCCAAACAACCAGTCAAGATATGATAGACTCATCATATCATTGTAGCAACTGAATAAAAAAAAGAATAAAGAAATATGATTATAAGTTATGAAAGGTAATCGAAAAAGTATGCGGATAAATGGAAGGATGAGAGAAAGAAAAAAAATGACTATCAATGATATATGATTCCAATTTGGAAGATCTATGGGGTCACTGTAAGAAAAGCAATGTAATAAAGCATCAATGTAGATTCATTCATAATAATTCAAAAAATATGTTCGGAAAACAAAAAATGAAGAGCCTTGAGCCAATAAAAACTGATAAAATTGACTCAAAAAAAACAAATTAAAAAATGAAATTTGTAATTTCATTTAAGAGCTCCATTGTAGAATTCGGGCCTAAGGATTAATAAAGAAGCGATGGGAACGACGGAACCCCTGAATATACAAGATTCTATTGAGAAACAAATCTTAGTAATTCATTGGATAGGATGGCGGAAGAAATCAGAAACTTTTTATCTATTCTGATTAAGCATCAAACTTAAATAGATATTGAAAGAGAAAATATTCGCCGGCGAAAAATTTGTGTGTGTGTTTTTTTTTTTCAAATAAAAAAAAAGGAATCAAATACAACAAAATTTTTTAAAAAGATCAAAAAATCAGGATTTTTTAGAATATTAGAACTCTACAAAAAATGACATACGAGATGATGATATTACGTTCTTTTTAAATAAATAGAATTGATCTTGAATTCCATTTCGAAAAAGACATATACAAATTTAGAATAGATCAGATGAAATTTTTTAAAATTCCATGATTAATCTTATTAATCATTAACTACATCTATATCTTAATACAAGTCCTTTTATTCGCGAGGAGCTGGATGAGAAGAAACTCTCACGTTCAGTTCTGTAGTAGAGATGGAATTGCTAATTTATAAAAAAACCATCAACTATAACCCAAAAAGAACCAGATTTCGTAAACAACATCGAGGAAGACTAAAAGGAATATCTTATCGTGGGAATCGTATTTGTTTTGGCAGATATGCTCTTCAAACACTTGAACCCGCTTGGATCACATCTAGACAAATAGAAGCAGGGCGACGTGCAATGACACGAAATGTACGACGTGGTGGAAAAATTTGGGTACGTATATTTCCAGACAAACCAGTTACAGTAAGACCTGCGGAAACACGGATGGGTTCGGGGAAGGGATCCCCCGAGTATTGGGTAGCTGTGGTTAAACCAGGTAAAATACTTTATGAAATGGGTGGGGTACCCGAAAATATAGCCCGAAAAGCTATTTCAATAGCGGCATCAAAAATGCCTATAAAAACCCAATTCATTATTTCTGAATAGAAATATAGAATGAAAAAGGTAAGCAATTTTTAAGGATAAAAAGATTGTTAGTTTTCGTTTTTTGACAAACAATATTTTTTTACTTCGTCCTTTCCATTAAAAGAAGAGATACAAAAAACTGATATGATTCAACCACAAACCTATTTGAATGTAGCAGACAACAGCGGGGCTCGAGAATTGATGTGTATTCGAATAATAGGAGCTAGTAATCGACGATATGCTCATATTGGTGACGTTATTGTTGCTGTAATCAAGGAAGCAATACCAAATACTCCTCTAGAAAGATCAGAAGTGATCAGAGCTGTAATTGTACGTACTTGTAAAGAACTCAAACGTAACAATGGAACGATAATACGATATGATGATAATGCCGCAGTTGTCATTGATCAAGAAGGAAATCCAAAAGGAACTCGGGTTTTTGGGGCGATCCCACGGGAATTGAGACAATTAAATTTTACTAAAATAGTTTCATTAGCTCCTGAGGTATTATAAGACCTAAATATCGAGAGGTAGTATAGGATTAAAAAAAAAAGGTATTGAAATAAAATTAATTAATAGATTGTGTATCACGCATATACCCTTAATACTAAAAAAAATAATAATAATTGAATTCATATATTAATATATAATTTAGAATTCATCTATATAAATAAAAGAAAAAGAACATGTTGATTATATCAAAATTATAGAACAATAAAGGATTTGAACGTATCATGGGGAAAGACACTATTGCTGATATAATAACCTCTATACGAAATGCTGATATGAATAGAAAAGGAACGGTTCGGATAGGATCGACTAACATCACCGAAAGCATTGTTAAAATACTTTTACGAGAGGGTTTTATCGAAAACGTACGGAAACATCGCGAAAACAACCAATATTTTTTGATTTTAACCCTAAGACATAGACGAAATAAGAAAGAATCCTATAAAACTATTTTCAATTTAAAGAGAATAAGTCGACCGGGTCTACGAATCTATTCTAACTCTCAACGAATTCCGCGAATTTTAGGCGGAATAGGAATTGTAATCCTTTCGACTTCTCGAGGTATAATGACAGACCGAGAAGCTCGACTAAAAAGAGTCGGCGGAGAAATTTTGTGTTATATATGGTAACCTTTCTAATATTCTAATATCAAAAAAGGCTATCCGGCACTTAGCATTTGTGAAAAAAAAGGGGGGGGGGTTGCGTAATATTGCCCCTGCTAAAAAAAGTTTAAGATGTTTTACCTTGAATGGAATTAAAGAAAAAAATCTGAATTCATGAAAGTTTTCGTTCTGAATCACTTCTGAACCGCATGGTTCGATTTTGTTTAGATACTGAAGATTTTTTTGATTCTAGATCATGCTTCTAAAAAGAGTCGACATTTTTTTTGTCTAGGTATACCCCTAGGAGAAAAAAGTAAAAATTTTAGTAAGTTCTTATATATACGTTAATCAGGGGACATCCATTTTATAGACTCCCTAACAAGGATTCAAATGATTACGCGGTTTTTTCAATTTCAACATTCCTTTCACGAAGATACAATTGAAGATTTCAAAATATCAAGAAACCCTTTTTTCGTCCAACAATTAAGTATATTCACAGAATTAAGGAATAAAAACTATGAAAATAAGGGCTTCCGTTCGTAAAATTTGTGAAAAGTGCCGACTAATCCGTAGGAGGGGACGAATTATAGTAATTTGTTCCAACCCGAGGCATAAACAAAGACAAGGATAGATAATTTTACTAAAGGAAATAAAGTAAAAGAAAAAGTACGTCCGAAGAGCTGGCAAAAAAAGGTCCGTTTTGACATGAAATGGATATATCCATATATTTCTTGTGAAATAAAAAAAAATGGCAAAACCTATATTACGAATTAGTTCACGTAAAAATACACGGAGTGGTTCACGTAAAAATGTGCGTAGAATACCAAAGGGAGTTATTCATGTTCAAGCAAGTTTCAACAATACCATTGTGACCGTTACAGATGTGCGGGGTCGGGTGATTTCTTGGTCCTCCGCAGGTACTTGTGGATTCAAGGGTACAAGAAGAGGAACACCTTTTGCTGCTCAAACCGCAGCAGGAAATGCTATTCGAGCAGTAATCGATCAAGGTATACAACGAGCTGAAGTAAGGATAAAAGGCCCTGGACTGGGAAGAGATGCGGCATTACGAGCTATTCGTAGAAGCGGTATACTTTTAAGTTTCGTACGAGATGTAACCCCTATGCCACATAATGGTTGTAGACCCCCGAAAAAAAGACGGGTATAGAAATACATAAAGGCTGAAAGGGTTTCAAGAGAAATAAACGATTCAACGATCTGATCAAATAAAATTACTATGGTTCGAGAGAAAGTAAAAGTATCTACTCGGACACTACAGTGGAAGTGTGTTGAATCAAGAAGAGACAGTAAGCGTCTTTATTATGGACGCTTTATTCTGTCTCCACTTATGAAAGGTCAAGCCGACACAATAGGCATTGCGATGCGAAGAGCGTTACTTGGCGAAATGGAAGGAACATCCATTACACGTGCAAAATCTGAGAACATACCACATGACTATTCTAACATAGTAGGTATTCAAGAATCAGTACATGAAATTTTAATGAATTTGCAGGAGATTGTATTAAGAAGTAATCTGTATGGAACGTGCAACGCGCTTATTTGTGTCCAAGGTCCCGGATCTATAACTGCCCGAGACCTCATTTTACCACCCTCCGTGGAAATCATTGATAATACACAGCATATAGCTACCTTAACGGAACCAATAGATTTGTGTATTGGATTACAAATCGAGAGGAATCGAGGATATAGTCTAAAAATGCCAAATCACTTTGAAGACGGAAGTTATCCTATAGATGCTTTATTCATGCCGGTTCAAAACGCGAATCATAGTATTCATTCTTATGGGACTGGGAATGAAAAACAAGAGATTCTTTTTCTAGAAATATGGACAAATGGAAATTTA